AGAAGCAAAGAAGAAAGAAGTACTATAATGCTATAGGGTGGTCCAAATCAGTGCAGGTACACTCGGATCGAAGAGTCAGTCTCCTGTAGTTGAGCTTCGAATTCAATTCACGCTTGACTGTTTTAAATAGCTCTTTACCTTAACTTATAGTCGTCAGATGCAAAAGATGGTAACGAACACTGAACTTAAGCACTAGGAATGCGATCCAAACAAAGCGGATGGATCTCTTATTCGAGGGACGACACGGTGATTCGGTACATGCCATTCCTGATTTGAGTAAGAGGTTAACCTTAACAATCAAAAGAGTTGTTCCTTCGAGACCATACCGAGGGCGTATTATAGAGCTCATCGATCGAGGTTACTAGCTTTTATTCTTTATATCTTGTGTTTCCTTCCGGTTATAAAGGTTATTTTAAAAGGTTATTAGGTTGCCTTCATGCTCCAACTCTTTTCTTTTGCTGCCCCCGTCAAGCTTATCTTATTACTTTGAGGATAAGAACGACCCAAACATAAGGAGACGACTGACCTGAACGCGTTAGCTACAGCACCTAGAGAGAGTATCATCGCATGGACTCCCGGTCCGCTCACGGACAGTCACCAGAGAACTGAACAAGGGAGCATAAGGAGGAAGCAATAACTCTTATCCAATGACCGAAGTTAGGCGAGTGCACATTGTTGAGATTGATTAGGAATTCGGAATAGAATAAGCTGTTGAGCGGAAGGTTTCCACCTCTGCCCAAAACACAGCAAAGACAAGGGTATTCACTGGAGTTGACCACACAAAGAAGGGCCTATCCATCGTCCAGCGAGAGAGCATGAGGTTAGTAAGTAGTTAAAGAAGTCTGAAGTCTAAGGATGATCTCTCTTTCAGGAGGACCTTAACTGACTTCTTTTTTATGAGAGACCGGGACGCACCTCTCTGGTGTGCCCACGGTCCGCAGTGAGTGACAAATCGACTAAGTAGTCAGCCCCGGTTCCAAGATGAGTCTCCGCACTTTAGCCTACGGGTGAGAGCCGTATCATTCATATGAACTTGTTGGATAGGTGTCAAGTGGAAGTGCAGCTGAGATCCTAACCGGTGTACTTGAACCTGTTCCTACCTATGACCCGGACCATCTCTTTGGATTTCTTTTCATTGTGCAACTCTTTGACACGAATAAAGCCTTTGGTGTTCCAGTCAAGCCTCACAATATTTCATGAAATGAAGAATAAGAAAACCCTATTGAATTGAATTCAGGTCAAACCCTCTTAAGTTATTCACTGTCTGGGTCTCAACGATTGGGAAAGAAGAGTATAGAAAAACGGGAGCCAAACACTTACCCCGTGCCGAATACTTTGATTACGGTTCAACTCATCGTGGGGTGCCATAATTAAAGATTCACGCCGGGCACCTCGACTCGATCCGGTAAACAGGGATCAGTACCGGTACGCTTGGGGATCTGACTGCACTGCAGAGTGGGATGGTCTCTTCTGGATGATCGATTGACTCCGTTTTTCCGTTTATCGATGTGATCCCTTGTCACGCAGTTCTGACCTTTCGAGAGAAGAGCCTGCAGTCAGGTGGCGGGAAGAGGAAAGCTGGCTGAAGGAGAGTCTCTTCAGTACAGGTACAGTCCGAGGCATCAATCAAGTATGAAATAGAGTCATGGTCTATAAGTTATTATCCGTGGTTAACTTGAACCATCAATCGGCTATGCTAGACCTATTATAAGTGGAAGCTCTAGGTTAGGTAGAGTGGAAGCACGACTGATCTCACTTTAACGGACTTATTCTTGAGTGACTTTTGAGTACTTAACCAGTACCACTTAGTTGCCGGACCACACTCTTTACCCTCCGATCGACGAGTAGGGACTGCCCTTTCAATCAATATCCGCTTTGATAGTGGTGCGAGGAGTGAAGGTCTCGTCGAGCTGGTATTTCATATTCTCGTAACGGGAGTGCACCGCAAGGCCAGACAAGTGGACTCCCAGAGTCCATACTCTTCTTTGATCTGTTGTGAATAAGAGAACGGATTGTCCATCTTTGGGTGTCTTATGCAATGGAGGTCGCTTCGTATCAAAGATTCTATGGATAAGGGAGTATCGTTTTGGGGATTGAGTCTGCTGCCGGTGGACGACGGACAACACAGTCAGTGGCGGAGAGGCAGTTCCCGACCTCAGTTCATCTCAATCAGCAGAGAGTCTAAAACGAAGGTGAGATCAAAATCGCAAAGGGTTCGCTCTGTTCTTCCATAACTGATCTGATAGACTGGAAAAGAGGTTCCACTCACTATAGCTTGGGTTCCGCTTCGCTTGTTGACATATGAATATTTGAAGTCAGGTCCAAGCAGATATCACAAAGACAGAAGGGTATAACACCGAGAATCCGAACTCGTGTGCTGTGCCTAAGCTAAGAAGAGGTACCATTGATAAAGTATGAAGTGAATGAAGTTGGTGAATCCGCAAACACAACATCTCACTTGACGGATCTAAACTCTCGAAAGCTTTTACTAAGATACAGCATCTTGAGCAGTGGTTCGGTTAGTCTACCAATAGTAACCAATAGTAAATATAGAATAGTAAACGCAAGCCAACCTGCACTCAATTAAGTCTTCAGCGAATAAGCTATGCGATCTCACAAACAAAGATCTTCTTCTGGGCTTTATCAACAGGTTATAAAGTTAGTTAAGAAAAAAGAGACGACCATCCCTGTGCTATAGGTGTCTTGTCCATGGGTACTACCCTCTTTATGCTTGCCTTGCGGGATCAGAAAGCGGAGGTTAACCTATCAACAAGACGGACAAGGAGTCCTATTGGGTTGGGTACCTTTAGTTCTTTTTGTCGAATACGTCACTCCCGAGTTAAGTTAATTAAGGTTTTACTTCGGCTTACCTGAATTCAATTCATTTAGTAGAAGTGAGTCGTTTACAAAGTCCTATTCACAACTGGGGCTTTAAGTGTGACTTCAATACCACTCGTGTTGTTCAACGCTTGTTAAATGCCGGTGCGCCTCTCAAGCACATTCTTTTTTCTCCTTTCCCGCTCATGCTTCGCTTAGACAATCCTTTTATCTTACTTTAGGGAAGCCTATGAGAGAAGATCCCGGACCAAGGGAAGAGAAAGGAATTTGAATCCTGATAATAAGGAAGTTGCGAGTTTTCGATTGAAGTCGCTCCCGCTTTCGGGTCGCATTCTTTCTTGATTCCGGAATGCCGTTGAAGAAAGAACTAAAGAACACGTAGCTCACGGGACACGATCAGTTGCAAGCTCATCAGCCAGGATCCGGAGGGCTCTCAATTCATTCCCCGTCCACCATTGAGCAGTTGAATGACTCTTTCTGTCAGCAAGGTACCTTCACTTCATGTCGAAGCATTTGTGTGAATCCGTTCTCTCACCGTTATGGCTTCTTGACTAGTATCCAGTTTACCTCACCCACTTCGATGGGCTTGACGGCCTCCGACCTCACAACTTCTTGGTTTTTGTCTCTTCTGTTCGTTTCGATCCAAGAGCCATTCCACGGGTACTACGCACATCTTCTCGTCCCTTGAATTGAAGTTCTAACAGATGTTAATTAAGAAGTAAGGGAAACGACTTTAGTGAGGGGTGGTCCATTGAGGACAGGACTATACTATTCTTTATTTGAGGTGCGGTCTGAGTTAGTTAGCAAAAGGGTTAAGTAAAGACCTTAAACGATTTTCTACTCGTTAGTGTGCCTGCGAGTGTTGAGCTTTGACCTCTACGCTTGCTTTATCTTGGGCCTTGTTCTACTCTCCTTGCTTGCTTTTGTCGCTCGGCTCTTGAAACAATCCAATACATCTGATTGCTGATACAGGATTGGGAATCTGCCTCTAATGATTTGTCAAGGGTGGTCGGTAGAAAGCCATAACCATTAGCACCCACAGAACAAGACTCAGTAAAAAAGCTTCGGGATACCGAACAATAATAGACAACGACAACACCTAGGGACGACCTATGGATGGATATTAATGCAGGGAGGAAGAATCGAAACAACCAGAAATTGGATTTATTCGGTCAGAGGGTTCCAAGGGCCTTTATTATACTATAAGCTACGAAGGGCATATCAGAATCTGGGCTTCAGGATCTCATTCTCTTAATTCGACATTATATCGGGTATTTGAATGAAAAGAGACGAGCCATAGTTCATAAGGTCGCTTCCACACTATCCACCAGGAATTCATGACTACACGACTGGGCACTTAAACCAGACTTGAATGTAAGTATCCGTCGCTCAGAAGCACATTGTTCATCTTAAGAACCAAAACTAAGTCAACGCTAGCCCCAGATTTAGTTTAGCTAGGTTTGACAACGAGTGAGTACGCCTACACCAATACAATGATTAGTCTCTCGTTCGTACACTCCAATCTCAATTAATAAGTCTGATGAAGCGCCTTCTCAATAATTTGCTATACCGCCGTAGTGTATCCTTATAGTTATAGTTATAGTCTGTCAAGTACCTCTTCAATCAACTATAGGGGATGCGGGCTCACCTCCTGAGTATACTGGATAGACTCTCTAATGAATACACACTGGCTTATTCAAATCAAATGCGAAGGGAACCCGAAGACGATGCATTCCCTTGTTCGGGCAGTGATTTCATATCGTCTTGAGAGTCCCGTTTCGAAGAGATGATTCTTAGGATGTCATGTTGCATGGCCGGTTAAACGATTAGGGTTTTCAATTTGTAGATCTCTAATCAACTTTATTCATATTTAAGAATGAGAAAAAGCGCACATAGATTTTGAAATAAAGTCTTTCCACTGCTCTCTGCGGGGGATCAAATGATAAAGACTGCTTTTCCTATATACCAACAATGCACACCCTTCTTTCTTTGATGTGCTTGGTGAACAATTGGGCAATTGAGTTTGATATCGGAACGGGGTACTACAACAAATACAAAAATACTTTGAAGTAGGAAAGTAGTAAGGAAAGGACACCCCGGATGTAGGTCTCGGTCTCGCGCAACGAACCGGGTCAACAAAGCCACGAGTCGAATAGAAGGTCAGGGTCGTTTGATCAATAGACAAGAAGAGGCGCGTAAGCTTATGATGAGCATCTATTTATTTCGATCATTTACAAGATCTAATTCAAGTTTATTCTTATGTAGTGGAAACGCCTTACAATCTGAAGTTTTACGCTTAAGGGAAGAAATGTTATTGGTGGATGCAGGACCTGGGACCCCCATAATTTGTATGCAAGATGAGCCCACAGGAGTGCCAATCAACCGAGCCAACAGGTTTGAGAATAAGGTGGGATTACTGGATCTAGTGGCCGAATCAATGATCAAAGAGCGAGCCAGGAATGATAATGATTTTGTGGGATCCACAGATGTAGCTGGTGAACCGAGACCACGAAGATTAAGACAACCCCGAGCTTGGATGGAACTGAAGAAGATTTGGCGAACGAATACAAAGGTCAAAGGCTTTATTATTGAGAAAGTCAAAGGAGGTTATTCAGTAGCCATCGCGGGTTTCATTACTTTTCTTCCATTCTTCCGTCCTATTATCATAAGTCAAAGGAGATCCTCGAATGATCGATTCACCATTGAGAGCATTACCCCCAAAAGGACGAATATTGTGGTGTTCTAGCGGCAGAACAAGAACTTGATGAGCGAAATCCGAAAAGAGCCGTTTTTTCAATTCCGAAGCCTTTCTCCTGTGAAAACACTCTCTCACCTTAATCCATTCTTTATGTCTTTTTAATAAGGTCTCTGGCACTTCTATTGGTCAAGAGTTTGGCTCGTTTTTTATCTCTCTTCTCTTTCTTACTAATTCTTTGTTGGTCCAAATGAGTGCTATCGACTTTCGTTTATGGACAACACTTTTTGTTCTCGGAACCGGACTACTTGGCTCGGACATGTAAGGTGGAAACAGAGACTTGAATGAGAGCTCGTTTGAGCGACGTTCTAATAAGTCAGACGCTTCTTGGCTATTTATTTGGACTTGGCTATTTATTTGGCAGAGGACCTCGTGAGTGAAGTCAATCATCGCACCTTATATTACGGATATCCATATGATAGATTCTCGCGCTCGCGATTCATCCTTCCGTCCACCGGCAGCAGACTCTCCTCAATCCAAAACGTTGTACTGCTTGTTCCCCCCTGTGAAAGTATCCTTTATTGAAAGAAGAATTCGATAATCAAAGAAGGCGTTCAGATACCTGGCTAGACACTCTAAGATCCTTTCAAGTCAAGAGAGGATAAAGGAAAGAAAATAGACACATCTTTACCCATTGCTGCACTTCGGGGCGTGACTTAGGAAGACAAGAAGTGAGTTATCAGCGCCAAGTATGGGGCCTATCCAATCGATCTCCCGGTCCCCGAATATAAGGAAAAGAAAGAATTTCACGTTCTTACTTTATGGAAGGGAGGATTAGGAAAATACTATGGTTTATCCAGACGACCCCCGGGAAAAGCAAACATAAAGGGAAGAAATGGGATCACCCCATAATGAAGAGCGATCTCGTTGGTCCTCGTTATTGGGAAGATACGTTGTTAGGTGACAATTCCCGTTTTTCTTTATTATACTTTCTTTGTTTAGGCCGAACCTCAACCTGTTCCTCGAGAAATAGCTCCTCTACTGAAGGTCTCGAGAAGAGCCGTGGTCCCGAATAAAGGCCCGGATCACGAGTGAACAGAAGTAAAGTTTGATGTTTTCGCATCGCCCTCTCTGATAAGTTTGGTTTCAAAAAACTGGTTCGAACAAGAAGTACGCCATGCCATTAATGTTCCTTTTTTGATCAGGCGATGAGCACATTGAACTATCTCCTGTGGCTGAGCCCTAGTCCAGACGCAGACATAATCAGGGGGCTCGACTGAGCTAATAGAAGCCCGTGCCCGGTAAAAAAGCGAGAAACCCATAGATCCAACCCTCGTGTTGTTGGCTTGAGTGGAACTGAAGACTCTGCCGGTGACTAAGAAGCCGTAAGGATATGACAAGTCTCAGAGCAATGGCCTGTGATTGGGAATGTGCCCTGACACACGTTACACGACAGGATAGGATCTCGCGGATAGATATTCGGGTGAGCTAACAAATCATATTCGGATTGTTCTCTGCAACTCGCCAGCAGGAATCAATCGCTAGGAAGGTCATATTCATTTTCAGTGAGTTTACACTGATCTCATCTTTCTCTTGATGGAATCCCGAACCTCGTAGTTTATTCCTGTACAAGAATATGTGGCTCGGTCTGGAAGCACAGGATAACGGTCTTTTGCTTGATATTATTACCAGTATTCTTTATGGGTTTTATTCATAGTCTCTACCCTCCCGATTCCTTGCTTGGTTATTTGTCAGTACAGGTGGAGCTTCTGATGTTTTTGTAAGTCCTCCAAACGAGTATTTTACAGAGAACAGACAGGGCCATCAGGGAATTCCATTAATACCTGGTCGTTTTGATCTGGAACTAGATGCTGAATTTAGTCGATCTCTTTGTTTATGCTCCACTGACCAGAGAACCTATCCAATTTTTACAGTACGATGGGCTCTGTTCACTAGCGGGACCTTAT